GTAAATAAGAAGATTGTTTACGAATAAAAACTAATAAAAATTCCCATTCAAATACATAAGAATTGTATAGGAACCGAAATAATCTTTTATTTTCTTTTGAAAAAACGTAAATAGATTTCTTCTGAGTAATGAGAAGACTATTCAAATTATGATATTCGTGAAGAAAGAACCGCAATAAATGTAAAAAAGGAACATCTTGAATCCAACATTGAAGAATTTGAACCAAGATTTCCATATGTATGGGATGAGGTATTAGTATATCTGAGACATAATTTAAATGTGATAATTTGTCCTCTAAAAAGGGAAAAATTGAATGAATTGATCGTAAATTATGATATTTTGGTATTTCTTTTTCTTCGAAATAAGATACTAATCGCAACGAGAATGGAATTTCTACAATAATTGCAAAACTTTCTGATATCATTTGAGAATGAAAATGAGAAAAAAAAAAATTATTGTGGTTGTATCCAACGAATCGATTTTGATTAGAATCATTAACCAAAGAAATCCAAAAATTCTGTTGATAGATTCGAGTAATTAAACGTTTTACAAGTACTAAACTAGATTTATTGTCATAACCAAAAACTTCCACAGGTTCGTAAAAAATCGAACCATTTAACCCATGATTATGAGCAAGTGCATAAATATATTCCTGAAAGAGTAGCGGATATAGGAAGTGTTGTTGCCGAGATCTATCCTTTTCTAAATATCCTTGTAATTCTTCCATTGACTTACATTTTTTCTACTTGAAACAAAAACAGTAGGCATTTCTTGGGTTATCAAATTATACATAGTGCAATATGGTCAGAACAAGGTATGTATTATGTATAAAAAAATATATATACCCCGGAAACAGAAAGTCCAATCAACAGATCTTTTTCCTATCCCCTTCTATCTAATGGGTTTATCCTCGTTAGAATTACTAGAGGTTAAAAAATCTTTTATTTTTGCAACCCGATCGCTCTTTTGACTTTGGAACAAATTCTTTTTGTCAGTATACTGTTTCTTCTACACATTCGTTTCCAATCTATAATAGAGAATAGTTAGGATTTTTTAAAAAAGAAAAAAAAAAAAAAAGAATCAAAGGACCACTCACAGGAGAACCTTTTCCCGCATCAGGCACTAATTTTTTTTAACGTCTAATTAGATCGGGTAATTATTCAAATAAAGAATAGAAGCTCGTTGCTTTTTTTTACCAGAATTGGAGCCGTAGGGCTCTATCCATTTATTCACTAAACCCAACCGTAAATGTGAATTTTTTTTGTCTTCCTCCTAAAATAAAAACAAAATTTTGGACTGATCTGGTAAGGATCGACTCCAAATTCTACTAAAAAAAAATAGGAATCTAATAAGAAATTAAGAAATTCCATTTTCTTCTTATTATTACGACATGCTGTTTTTTCCATCCATTACCTTTCAGGATCAGTCGCGGTTTTATAGACTCTACCAATAGTCTGGACGAATTCGTTACTTCATCCAAATGTGTAAAAGATCATAGTCGCACTTAAAAGCCGAGTACTCTACCGTTGAGTTAGCAACCCAGATAAATATGATTTGTAGATACGATCGAAATAAAAAAAATCAATTGAATTGCACTGTACAACTACGTCAAAACATTGAACTAACAAGAAATAGAAAGGAAAGATTTTATGATCAATTCTAAACACCAAAATAGCAAAATGAATGGATCGGATTAAAAAATAAAAAACAACGGATTCCCAATAGAAATATCAAAATTTACAGACCGCCCATTTTCTCAAAATTTGTGATTTTCGTTAAGAAAATACATCTTGTATATGTATAATAGTAAATCCGGCAAACCGACCGAAGTAAAGGAAAAACCAATTAGGGGTCGGAATAAACGGATCTGCTTATCTACGATCGAATTATATTTGTTCGATACAACATTGTCAATATGAATGGAAAACAAATTCAATGAAATTAATAATTAATTAATTATTGTATTTAAGTATTAAGTAAATCAAATAAGAATTCGTGTTGGATTGGCACAATATAAATAAGAAATTTAGATGAAAAAAAAAATAAGGAAAAGGTAGAGAAAAAGTATGAATACAACAAGAAAAGAGCAAATTTTGAGTAACTAATTGCCCAAAATAGATACTAGTTACCTTTTCTTGTTTATTTATTATTATTAAAAGAAATTTTGTTTTTTTTCTTTATGAAGGTCTTTCTTTAACTTTAAAATAATTCTGCCTTCCTTAAAATATCATGAACAGTTCCTGTAGGTTGAGCACCTTTTTCAAGGAAATAACGAATGGCAGGAACATTTAAATAAGTTTGATTCTGTATCGGATCGTAAAAACCCACTTTTTGAAGATCTCTTCCTTCTCTTCGGGATCGAACATCAATTGCAACGATTCGATAGATCGCTCATTGGGATAGATGTAGATAAATAATACCCCCCCCCCCTAGAAACGTATAGGAGGCTTTCTCCTCATACGGCTCGAGAAAAAATGATTCTAATATTTCTGTATATTCTGTATATAATGGCAAATAGATCCATAAAATCATGAAGTCGACTATAATTTGAGTCGTTTTTTGTTCTTACTTACAGATACAGAAAAAAAGAAATATCATTCGTACTCATAACTCAAGTTGGGCAATTCTGAAAAAGTGCGAAGGTAACTCTTTAGACATTTCTTGAGTCGTCTCTAACCTCTTTTGTTTGTCTCGTCTCGAATCTATTTTTCTTCTTCATTATAATAAAATTAAAGAAAATTATTGAGACAATTGAAAATAGTGTTTCCTTGTTCCGGAATCCTTTCTCTTTACTTTGTAAAATCATTAGGTTTAGACATTACTTCGGTGATCCTTATTCCTTTTCAAAATGGCAGCAACATACCTTTTGTTTTTTGTTATTTCTTTCTATGAATAATACGAAAGATTAATTCCCTTGTAATATAATACACTTTTCGTTTTCATCGAAAAAGTTTTACCAATTTCGACAAATTTTACTTTTTTATTTTATTTCAAACTTGTTCGAATTTTAATCCTTCGATTTCAATATTGAGGATATATTTACAAAGTTGGTCTAACTTATTAATTGTTACTAACCCTAGATTCTTCCCCCCGATAAATGAATCAATACTTTTTGTTCGAGCTCCATTATGTACTATTCCTATTTACCAACCTAACACAAATTAGGTTCCTAGCAAGAACAGAACAAACTATGTCGATTCAAGAGCATCTTCATTCCTATAGAAAATGGTGGATGTAAGAATCCACAACGAATCATGTCCTTCAAGTCGCACGTTGCTTTCTACCACATCGTTTCAAACGAAGTTTTACCATAACATTCCTCTGATTAAATTTCGAACCGGTATGGAATTGATTCAATATGGAATCATGAATAGTCATTGGCTCAAATGAAACAGATTTCTAAAAAAGACGAATAAACGCGTTTACTTAAGTCTTATTTACATCTTCAACAGATTGTTCGGGATGATGAATCATAAAAAGGATCATCCCCTTTTTTTTCGAACACATAAATGAAAAAGTAATTAAAAAAGAAAGGCCTTTACTTAATAGACTTAATAGAATAATAGAATAGATTTTCAATGATATTTAAAGGATCACAGATCCTTTTGACTTAACCAAGGGAAGGGGCCGCTGTTACTGAAATAGAACAATACAATAATAATACATAATATCTATTATACAGCATACAGACCAATTTTGTTTTACTTCAGATTCAAGAATCTTTCCTCCAATTCCATAAAAATGGAATATATAAATTTTCATCCATCCAATCATTACATTATATTGATTTCCAATTATTCAATTGAATAAGCTAAAATACAAAAAAAGAAAATGGGATCCAGATCAATTTCTTTTTCCTATTTTTTCCTTAGAAGTTTTAAGACGAACGATGAAATGCAATTAATACAAAAAACTACGTAATCTTTAGTCTCTACATAAAGTGTGGGATACACCATTTATTTTCTTTAGGCTTTCCTTGGGGAATGGAATAGAAAAAAGACCTTTTTTTTTCTATTTCAATTCAGAATGCACCATGTGCGAATTCCCATTTCACGGGTATGGAACACAAGGTTTCCCTAAGTAACTAACTTCAATATGAATATGAGTATGAGCATACTCTGAATGGGAATGATCCACCCCCAATTCTTTTTTTAATTAAGAATTTAAAGAAATATCTTTATTTCTACCCGTACATTGAATTCAGAACAAAGAAGGGGTTGGGTCACACATTATATATATCCAATATCCAAGCAAGATTAAACAGAAAATTGTGAAAGAGAAGAATCTTTCGTTTCTGATGGAGACGATCTGGGACGGAAGGATTCGAACCTCCGAATAGCGGGACCAAAACCCGTTGCCTTACCGCTTGGCCACGCCCCATTTAGATTTCTATTCGACACTAATAAAGACTAATATTGGTATTGGTCATTCGTCAATCCCAGCCCAAATACATATGAAATACATTGTTGCTAGGATTCAACACATGTAAATATAGAATCACAAAAAATTCTTGATCAAATTATTGATCATTACATAAAATTCAATTAAGATATTGTATGAAACTATAATTCCTTGTATTCTCATTTGAGAATGAAAGGAAAGATTTTTGATTTGGGAGAGTTCGAAGAAAAAGAAGGATTTTTTGACCCGCTTTTTCATTTTTCCTTCATAAAAAGAACTCAACCAAAATCAAATTTTCTAATCTACAAGAATGAAATGTTTGTTATGCTTAATATCTTTAGTTTAATCTGTATCTGTCTTAATTCCACCCTTTATTCGAGTAGTTTTTTCTTCGCTAAATTGCCCGAGGCTTATGCCTTTTTCAATCCAATCGTAGATGTTATGCCTGTCATACCTGTACTATTTCTTCTATTAGCTTTTGTTTGGCAAGCTGCTGTAAGTTTTCGATAAAATTTTGAATACTCTGCAAAATTCATGATTTATTCGAAAAAAAAATTAGAAAATAAAAATGGATAAGATCAGATAAGTTTTACATTATGAACCCTCGATTCAAAAATAGAAATTCTTGTATATTGAATTGAATGACCGCGGTGATAAATTTGGATCAACTTATTTCCTCGTTCTGACATTCCAGTAAACAAGGACTTTCTAAGAACCCACAATACCCAATAACGGATATGGCCAAACATTTTTGGTAATGAAGGAATCAGAACCTTTCTTTTCTTATTACCTTATTATCTTATTACAAAGTAGAAAGAAATTTGTTGAAAATTACTTTTTTTCAAGATTCAAGAAAAGACTTCATTTTTGGGGTGTTATGCCAAAATAACGTATGTGATAAAAAATAGGCAATCTATTTCCTTTTTCTAAAAAAAATAATCTTGGAGATTGTGTAATGCTTACTCTCAAACTCTTCGTTTACACAGTAGTGATATTTTTTGTTTCTCTCTTCATCTTCGGATTCTTATCTAACGATCCGGGCCGTAATCCTGGACGTGAGGAATAAAAAATGTTGAGTTTTCTTTATTTTTTTTTATATATTCCATACATTTAACATTTCCCTATGATGAAAAAAGAAAAGGATCCCATTTTTTCAAATTTGAAAGTCTGAAGTGATCAGAGGGAACGGAGAGAGAGGGATTCGAACCCTCGGTACAAATAACTCGTACAACGGATTAGCAATCTGCCGCTTTAGTCCACTCAGCCATCTCTCCCAATTCAAAATTTAAATTTTTTTTTATGTGATGTGAAGTAAAAAGATTGAAACAAAAAAAACCTCGTTTTCTTTTTTTAATTATTTATTAGTAATAATTTATTATAAGATAGGATAAAGTAACGATAATAATATAAAAATAATAGAAATAATATATTAAAAAAAAATTTTAAATTATATAATTATATATTAAAATGGATAAGATATCTACGAATTTGATCAGTAATTCAATTTAGATAATGATTCGAAACAGAGATCTTATCCCCAATAGAATAGATATAGACAGAATCCCTTACTTCATTTCTTTGATTTTGTAAGAAAGGTTCATTCCCCCGGCCTGGTTAAGTACTGGCCGGGCCATTACATTATTTCTTTTTTTGTTCTGATAAATCATTTCATAGATCAAACAATTTAATTATGTATGATTTGATATCAAATCAAAAATTCTTTGTTGTTATTGAAGCAACAAAGAAAATGTCTATCCCCAGTCCTATGATAGAAGTGCCATTTCTTAGTAGTTAGTATTATTAATACTATACTAATAATAAGAATACTATTAATACTATAGAATATGAAAGAATATTTTTCACATTCTTATTAAGTATTAAGTATATAAATATAAGTATTTTTTTCTCAATTTACTTAATTACTAACCGGAAAAGAACACATACATATAACAATTAATATTAAACAATATTAAAAATGAAACACACATATGTTATAACATATATAACATAACTCATTTACTTGTTCAAGGGACAAGCTTTATTTTATTTGAACATTTGAAATCCAATTGATCCGATTGATCCGAATTCAAATTCATAGGATCTGGCAGTTGAAGGGGAAGTTGAAAACGAAAAAAGAAATGCGGAATTCATCATTTTTATGTTATGGTCCAGCTTTAATAAATCCCTGGATTCGGAATGTCAGTTCAGTAATGACTTCCAGCAAATGAAAAGGATGACTTTTCATTTTATTTTTATTTAATTAATTATATATATATATATAATTAAATAATATAAATTCTATTATGAATTAGGATCAAGTATGATCAAGAATATAAATTCTATTATGAATTAGGATCAAGTATGATCAAGTCAAGTTTTATTTAAATAAGCTGCTTTCTATTCTTCGCCTATTTTTTTCAAGTACCTCCAGCGGGACGAAGTGCCAACACTAGAATTGTCATGAGTCTGATGCTATCTTAATTGTATCTCATTCCTTTGTTCGACAAAAGGTTCATTCATATATAATAATGGAGATATGTAGCGGGTATAGTTTAGTGGTAAAAGTGCGATTCGTTCGATTAATAACTTAAATAGTTAAGGGATCTTTCGGTTTTTTCATATTCCGATCAAGATCAAAAAAAAACTTTATTTCTTAAATTGAAAAGGTTTAATCCTTTTTCCCTCAATAGCATATTTGAGGAAGACTATACATTCTCACGATTTATATCCAAGGGTCAATTCCAAATTGAATACAAAATGGGATTATGGAATCGCGAAGCATAATTTTTTTTTATTTCAATTGGATCAAATCTTCCAATTGAATGAGTATAAGTAAAGGATCTATGGATGAAGATACAAAACAAAAGTGTATTTCCAATCGTAACTAGATCTTCCATTTTTGTGTTGTAAAGGGAAGATTGAAGCCAAATAGCTAGAAAACGACGGTTTTGGTTTACTAGAACCGTCAGCATATTTATTGTTTTAGCTCGGTGGAAACCAAATTCTTTTCCTCAGGATCCCTCGAATGGAAATATGGAACGAAGTAACTAGATTAGGCAGATTTGGTATAATCCCCTCCTCTAGAAGGATCATCTAAAA